CAGCCATGGATCCTTTACTCATACTTATTCAATTGGAAGTCTTGGTCCAATTCAAAAATTCTGTTTCGCAATTTCATAATCCAACTTTGCAATTTATAAGTGACTCATGGATACAAATTGCGAGAATGCGTATTTTTTCTCGACTTTATCATTGAGAGGTAAAGGATTCAATCCTTTTAAGAAATAAAGTTTTTGATCGGAATATGAATAAAACCGAAAGACCCTTTAACCATTAAAGGGTTAATAGAACGAATCACACTTTTACCACTAAACTATACCCGCTACAATATGATTATTGTATACAAACGGACCTTTTGTCCAACAAGCTAATTGAGCATAATCAAGATAGGATCATCAAAGAATCATCAAAATGAGAGTGTTGAACTTTTTCGTGGGAAGATCCAAATTGAATGAGATTCGGAAAAGAGGCTTCATTTAATTTAAATGAAATAACTAAAGATTTATCTTTTGCTGAAGAAGATAGATACGGATCAAAAAAAACACTCAAATTCTAACAGAAAAATGCGTTGTATAAGAATCAATAGTTTTTTTTAGTTCGGAAAATGAAAATAAAATACAACAAGAAAAAGAATGTAAATAATGTTTCTTCTTTTTTTTGTTGCTTGAATGTAAAATATTCAATTGAATATAATAAAAAAAACAAATCTTTTTGTTTTCAAATAAGATAAATCATTAATTATCTATAATTCGTTGGAACAAAAAAAGGGCCCGACCTGGTCAGTACCTAGCCGGGCCATCAGAATAAGAAGGCCCTTTCAAATAAAACAAAGGGTCTTCTTTATTTTTCTTTAATTCGATTGTTGGCGCGCCCCTCTTTTAGAAAAAAGAAATTCCTGATTTGTGGATTTCTCTATATATAATAGAATAGAGAAAGAAGAGAAAGAAAGACTCCTTACATTATGTATAATCTAATAATTATCTTTTTCAATTGGGAGAGATGGCTGAGTGGACTAAAGCGTCGGATTGCTAATCCGTTGTACGAGTTATTCGTACCGAGGGTTCGAATCCCTCTCTTTCCGTTTCCGTTGATTTATTTATTTCAATTTCCAATTTTGGAAATCTGAGTTAAACACGTGGAATATATAAAATCCTAATAAAATTGAAAAATTAACCAAGGAAAACCCTTGGATTTTATTCTTCACGTCCAGGATTACGTCCCGGATCATTAGATAGGAATCCAAAGATAAAGAGAGAAACAAAAAATATCACTACGGTATAAACGAAGAGTTTCAGAGTAAGCATTACACAATCTCCAAGATTATTTTTTGGAAAAAAAAAGAGAATAGATCTTCCATTTTTCTACCACATAGACTATTTTGACACCAGGAAATGAGTTTTTTTCTATAAATAAAAATGTATTGTAACAAATCCATTTGTTTTGCATTAACAAAAAATTTTCGTTTAGATCCAAATTAGATATTGGGGGAGACCCTAATCTAATTTATAGGGTTAGGGTCTTTCACTGGAAAAAGGGTCAAAAATGAGGAAATGGGGGTAAGCCAGATTTATGGTGACTATCTAAGAATTTCAATGTACGAATCGAAGGTTCATACTCTCAAACTTATCTGATTTTATCAATTGTTATCATTTTTGCTCGAAGAAATCGTGCATTTTCTAGGATATTATTATTAAGGATCTTATCGAAAACTTACAGCAGCTTGCCAAACAAAAGCTAAGAGAAAAAAAAACAGAGGTATGACTGGCATAACATCTACGATTGGATTCAAAAAAGCATAGGCTTCAGGCAATTTGCCAAAGAAAAAACTACTCGAATAAAGGGCAGAATTAATACAGATCGAACTAACGATATTAAGCATAACAGACATTTTGTTCTTGGAGATAATTGCATTTTGATTGAGTTTTTGATAGAAGGAACAAGGAAGAAAGTAAGTAAGGTAGACAAAAAATCCTTCTTTTTCTTTGAACCCACCCAATCAAAAATCCTCCAATTCTCAAAGGAGAATAGAAGAAATCATACTTTCATACAATATCTTAATTGAATTCTATGTAATGATCAATAAATTCAGTTCAATTCTATATTTATATGTATCAAAATCCTAGTACCAATTTATTCTATCGATATATAGATATTTGGACTGCAGTTGACAAACGACCAGTACGAATATTATTGTTTCTTGGTGTAGATTATAAATTCAAATGGGGCGTGGCCAAGTGGTAAGGCAACGGGTTTTGGTCCCGCTATTCGGAGGTTCGAATCCTTCCGTCCCAGCGCATATCCATTTTTTTATGCTCCATTATTCCCATAGAATAAGTGGAAGAGTGGATAGGAGTTGATCCATATTAATTTAATAATCTGCATCTCTTCGAATCTCATTAAAAACAAAGTTCCATATATTATATATATAAATTATATATAAATATGTTCTGGTATGTTCTGGAGCTGATATTTTTTCTTTGAATCGAATCTTATTTAGGTATTTCATGTTTAGCTCTAGTCAAAAATTGGAAATCTATGTAACGATTGAGCCTGGGGGATTTATCCTATCCCTTTTATTTTATTCACTTTATGACAAGAGTCGATTATTGCAATATTCTGCACCCCTATCTTCCTATCTTAAAGTTAAACAACATACATATAATGATATAAAACGAGACGGTGGTTAGCTTATATGGTATGTATCATTTATTTCAATGACAATAATTTTGTGGCTTTTGTGAAAAAGATTTGTAATCCTTAAATTATTTAAACTGAAATTGAAATGATTTAAATTCCATATTATGGAATATCTATAATCTATAACAGTGACAACTGCTTAGTCTATCTGAAAGATACGAAAACCCTTCCCTATTTTTTACAATTTTGATTTTCGTAATTGTGATATCAGATGAAAAGAATAAAGATTCAAATCTTAACTTACATCATTTTTTTTATACATCTCATGAAAAAAAATGAGAGTTATTTCTTCGTTTCTTTGATCTATTTAAAATAGAATCAGTGATGAGTCAATTAAAAAAGAAAGACTTATCTTCTTATGAAGATCAGAGGTTCTTTTTTTTATTGTCCAATTTTCTTTAAATTTAATCAAATTTAATAATGATGTCTAAACAGGAAACTTTTTCAATTTCAAATAGAACTATTTTTAAAAAAATATTTTTATTTTAATGGTTCCTTTTAAGTGGAATCTTTGAAAAAGTAGGAAATAGTTTAATCTATCCTATAGAATCATTTGAAAATGCAGATTCATTAAAGTTATTCGTTTCTATATTTTATTTCTATTTCGTTCTAGGATCTATATCTTAGTTTATTTATGTATGTTAAAAATGCTGTCTTGCTAAGACTTTTTCAGAAAAATAGTTTCCACATATCAGATATAGAAGAAAAAGTCTAGATTATGATGTCTATGGACAGCTGAACCAATGACTATTCATGATTCCATAATTGAATCAATTCCATACTGGTTCCAAATTAGAGGAATGTTATGGTAAAACTTCGTTTGAAACGATGTGGTAGAAAGCAACGTGCGACTTGAAGGACACGATCCGTTGTGGATTTTTACATCCACCATTTTTCATTTGTCTAGGAATGAGGGTGCTCTTGGCTCGACATTGTTTGTTCTGTTACACTTGAACCCTTCATTTTTGTTGGGTTGTAAATGGTCTACGATGGAGCTCGAGTAGAAAGGATTAATTCATTTCTCGGGGGCAAGGATCTAGGGTTAATGCCAATCAATCAATTGGAACAACTTCGTAAATGTATCTTCCATATATAGAAATCGAAAGGATCCAATCCTAGCAAATTTCCAATTCAAAAGCAAAATTTGTTGGAATTGATCAAACTTTTTCGATTATAAAGTGTATCAAAGGGGGATCGATTGTCCATACCATAGGATTCTTTGCTAGAAAGCAATCAAAAGGGGCATGTTGCTGCCATTTTGAAAGGATTCCGAAGCACCGAAGTAATGTCTAAACCTAATGATTTAAAATAAGCATAAAGGATCTAAGAACAAGGAAACACCATTTGAATTGTTTCACTAGTATAAATAACTGCATCAGATAAAGAATTCAAATAGAACTTTAAATGAGACAAACAAAAGGGGGTAAAGACTACTCAATAAATGAAATTGACTAAAGATTTTTTCTTTGAGCTATTTGAGAGTTATCCAACTTGAGTTATGAGTACGAATGGTTTATTTTTTCCTTTTCAAAAAGAAAAAAAAAGACATCATAGTCTAATTGATTTTATAGGCCATTTGTCATTTAATTTATCAGAATTACATACATAGACAAAACCTCGAATCAAATCATTTTTCTCGAGCCGTACGAGGAGAAAACTTCCTATACGGTTCTAGGGGGGGTATTGTTGATCTAAACCTATCCCAATGAGCCGTCTATCGAATCGTTGCAATTGATGTTCGATCCAGAAGAGAAGGAAAAGATCTTAGAAAAGTGGGCTTTTATGATCCAATGAAGAACCAAACTTATTTAAATGTTCCCCTTATTCTATATTTCCTTGAAAAAGGTGCTCAACCCACAGGAACTGTTCAGAATCTTTTAAAGAAAGCGGAAGTTTTTAAGGAACTTTCGTCTAATCAAATGAAATTCAATTAAAGAAATACCAAGGGGGGGGTAACAATTTGTATATAACTTTGTATAATTTTTATCTACTTAATTTTTTTATTCCCTCCCTTTACCTGCTGTATTCGTATTTATTTAGCATTGTTTCCATTAACTCCGATCATCTAGAATGAAAGACAAAACTTTAGTTTATTGATCTTCTAAATATCAAATTCGGACAGTTTCTTCAATTGTGTAGTTTTCATTGGAACTAGACTAACCATCAAGGAATCCGTTTTGCTTATTCTACTTCTTATTCTACTTAGATTGATGAAATATATTATGGACTCAAAAATCCGATAGTTTTTTTCAATTTTTCCTTTTATTCTTTTTCTAGCTATGTAGATTAGATATGTCGTGTCAATCCAAGACATTTTTGAATATTAATATTATTACATTGTTAA